GTCCTTCCATTACTAATGGAGTGTCTACGAGCCGAGTTTGGAATTCGATTGGATAGCAGGACGGAAATCGAATTCCGTTTTTATTTTAGTTGCGGAAAGGCCATAAGAGACTTTGTATACATATTCATCAAAGTCTTTGCGTACTCCGCAATCAATATTAATTCGATTGACTGAGTAATTGGCTTTTACTTAGTATATACCTGTTTTGTATATACCCGTTTTCTTTTTTCGTTAACCTCTAGTCAAAAACATAATAGGGCGTCTTTCATAGAGACAATAAGGAGACGTTAAGTTAAGGATTAGATCAAAAGAAAATGGGAAAGAAATAGGGTATGGGCTAGGTAGTGATCTACCTTATATTCTATAATATTCTATTTTTTTTATTCTTTTTTTTTTTTTTATACTTTTTATTTAACTTAATGAAGGGCAACAAAAAAAGAATCTATTTTTCTTATTTCTACATACTATATATTAGTAGCATTTCTTTGATACTTCCAAGGGGGTCTCCGCATATTTTTCTTGTGCTTAATCTTTTCTGATTATACTAGAATTCTTATAAGACTCCTTATAAGTTAAGTTAATAAGTTAAAGTTGGATTTATTGGATTGTTTCATCAACGATCTTAGGTTAGAATTTTTGACTCTGCGCCAGTGATTCCACTATTATTTATTAGTGAACAATAATTCAAGAATTTCGTCATAGAGATAGGGGACATAATTCACATGGATATAGTAAATCTCGCTTGGGCTGCTTTAATGGTAGTCTTTACATTTTCTCTTTCACTCGTAGTATGGGGAAGAAGTGGACTCTAGAAGTATTACTAATTGTAATTGAGTTGTAGGAATTAAACTGTATCAAATTTTTTATGAATCGTTCAGGTCTGAAAAGCTTTTTTTAGTTGAAATTTCACTCTTTCAACACTATTTCAATTTAAAATTCAATTTTTAAATTGAAATAGAAATAAAAAAATATCTGCATTTCAAAATTTTCTTGGGTTTTAGTGTAGTAATATAGTTTATGAATAATATATATGAAGAATATTCTTTCAATCAAACAAATATTTCAATTATTTACGTGTTTGTATTTCGAAAGTAAAAAGAATACAAAGTAAAAGAAATACAAATGGTAGTAAATTTATTCCAACTTAATTCTTGATCAATTTTCTATTTCGATGAACCGACTCTTACTAAAATTAGATATGGACCGTGAGAAAGAGTTGAACTTTTTTTATTTTACTTTTTTGGTTCCTTTTTTATTATTCAAAAATAAAATAGTTCTGTTATTACATTACAGTTACGTAGATACACATTTTCTATCGGAAACAACACCGACATAGTAGTTCTTTAACGAGATACTACACAGACTAAAATAGTGTCTTGTCTTGGGCGAGTCGCATATTGTGCACTTCCCGTTTGTTTTAATATTTTGAAAATTTGATTTATGTTGTACTTATTTTATTGAACTCACTTTTTATTGAACTCACTATTCAAACGTTAAAAGAGGTTTACTAATCCTTTAGCCCCCCCTTTTTTTTCGAAATTCGAAGGAGTTTCCATAGATCATCTGGAAACTGATCGATCAATGACCTCTTCGTCAGAATGCTATGCTAATAAAAAGATTACTTTAATTTTCTTTTATTATACCCATCAAAGAGGCCCTTGATTCTTTTGATCGGAATTCATATTGAAAATAATCAGCAATCTGGGAATTAGAATCGTACGAGTCGCTTTTCAATTAGTTCAAATTGATTGAAATCAACACAAATTAAATAGAAATATAAGACAGGTGCATAAAGCAAAGAAATCGAATTGGTGGGAGGCACTATATACATTATATATAATATATAATTGATATACATATATATACCGATATATAGAAATCTGACGATACTATTATAGATTGATCTCTATTAAATTAATCCGGATTACAATACACCTTATATACACTACAATAACAATAGTAGATAGTATGGTAGAAAGAAATATCTGAATCTTTCTACCATACTATCGTATTTATTTCATAGAATACGGCGAATTCTAGTCTGCCTAGTTCATTTAAGACGCGAAATTTGAATCCCTTTCGTCTCTTCAATTCTTGATAAGAACTAAAAAGTCCAGTTTAATTCAAATTAATCACCTTGGCTGACTGTTTTTACGTATATTATAAGTAAAAAAGCGGTAGGAACTAGAATAAACAGTGCAGTAGCAATAAATGCGAGAATATTTACTTCCATAATCTCATTGTTTCGTTTTTCTTTAATTTAATTCGCAATAACTCGGGAGTTAATCCCATAGAGATAATAAATCTTTCGCTTGTAAATTCAATGGGATGAATTACATCTCGATGATATCGAATCGGATCAATATCATGAATAACAATATCTGCACTATCAAATCAACTCATCGTCAAGAATTGAATAGTATAACATAGGACAATCTTTTATCCATACCGAACTCCAATTTTTTTTCCTGATCCAACCAATAATTTTACTTTTTTTTATTTATCATTCTTTTTTATTCTTTCTTTTATATAACCTACTGCCCCTTTTGTACAACCATCTGATGAAGTATCATTGAACCGCCCGTACACTTACCATTGATTCTAAACAACCCACAACAAACAATAGAAGATAAATAAAAAAAAGGAGGGGGGAAAGAGTTAAGTTCGAAACTTCTTTTTTTACTGAGCGAATCTAATCTCCTCGGAAAACAAAAGAAAGATGATAAAGACGAGTACAAGTTTCGGTATAAAAAATCTAATATTCCATCAAATTAACTATAATTATTTATTATTATTTATTTTTATATAAAAATAAATAAAGTTTGTTCTTTCAAGGAAACCCCTTAATAAAAAAATAGCGCTCCCCTAATAAAAAAGCGATCCCTGAAAGTATTCTATTACAATAACTAAGTTATTTTATATCATGCAAATTCCCTTTCTATATGTACTTCCGGGAAACATAAAGTACTCTACTCTATTCGACAGAGTAGCAGTAATCGAAAAAAGCCATACCCGGTACAGTATGGTATCTCTTGGAATCCTGAATGTGATGCTACCAATAATTGTCCTAATCCACATATGTCTATCGCTCATCAATCGAATCAGTACTAGTCAAAGAAATGAAAATTCCCCGATTGATGATAAAAACGAAATTCGACTTACTTTCACAAAAAAGAGAGAGCGGAGTTTATATATTTTTTTATTGGATCCGTCGGGACTGACGGGGCTCGAACCCGCAGCTTCCGCCTTGACAGGGCGGTGCTCTGACCAATTGAACTACAATCCCAAGTAAATACAATAATAAAATAAAGTATTATGTATACATATTTTTATTATTTTATTCTAACCCCTTCAATTTTGAATTTAGATTCAAATTGGCGTGTTGTAACAGAGCCGCGAGTGATATATATAATATCATATGGGTATGCGCTTCGCTTTAGTGAGACCGACCTGGATTACTAGTAATCCTTTCGTTATTGACAAATAAATGGGATAATTACTCTTTCAATGAAAAGGGTTTTTTCTTTATCCCTTTCCTTCGATTGTATTTTACACTTACAGATCCTGATATGAATATAGATCATTATCAAGATCCTAATTTGTTGGAAAAATAGAGTAAAGTAAATAAATAGTGCTGGGGATCGGGCATTTCTGGAGAGCACAAAATGGGTTATATGATACCATTTCGTGTGTAGATCGGCGGATTTTTGGGCCGAGCTGGATTTGAACCAGCGTAGACATATTGCCAACGAATTTACAGTCCGTCCCCATTAACCGCTCGGGCATCGACCCAGGAAGAATAAATTCCAGGCTTATTGATAATCCATGATCAACTTCCTTTCGTAGTACCCTACCCCCAGGGGAAGTCGAATCCCCGCTGCCTCCTTGAAAGAGAGATGTCCTGGACCACTAGACGATGGGGGCATATCATACTTGAACGACCGCCAGGATACTATGCTGATAGTATGCACAATTTTAAAAATTGTCAATATAATGGGATGGTATGACTCGAGATGGAGGATCTTTCCATCTTTCACGATTCTATAGGATTTTTTCCGCCAATAATTTAGTTCATAATTTAGTTCAGAGGCTGCGCCAAATTTCTTTATCAATCATTCAATGAGATATGTTGGATCCCTGTTAAATTAGTAGGTACGTGTATCAATCAAATAAATTTCGTTATGATGTCAATTCCAATTAGGATCGAAAAAAATACATTGTCATTGCATTTCTATTTATCAAATCCAATATCAATAAACCATTTTATTTTAACTATATTCACTAGTATATCCTCCCCTAGAATTTTATTTAATTTAACAGACAAGTCAAATTTTTCATTTCTGAACGAACCGCTATAAATATAAGATATAGTCTTATATGTACATATATTATAATAAGTCTATATACTAAACTCATAGTGGCTAGTGAATTTATTCAGGAATTGAATCAAACGAGCCCTTTTAACTCAGTGGTAGAGTAACGCCATGGTAAGGCGTAAGTCATCGGTTCAAATCCGATAAGGGGCTTTGGTTTTTTCATAAATAAAAAAAAATCTGAGGCTAGTATTCGTATTTGAATTACGAATAAAGTTATTGTGGATATTTGTAATAAATCAAAGTAACAAATTATATAATGTAATATACGTATAATTTTTTATCATTATAGAAATGATAACATACTAATAAATTAGAGTTAATTTAGAGTATAGTTATAAATTTGCTAATATTATTATAATGAATTATAAATTATAATAAATATGGATTAAGTCGTCTCCTTGAATAAAATATTTTCATTACTTTCCTATTTTCCATTATTCCAATTAAATCGATTAGAAATCAACAAAAGAAAAAGTAAGTGGACCTAACCCATTGCACCATAATTCTATTCACTATTCTGATATTAAAATTCGATAGAGATAAAATTGGATCTTTTTTTTATTATTATTTTCCTATTTCTTTGGACTACGCGGGAATCTGTCGATATTTCCAATTTAATCTTCT